GGATAAAATGACTGATAATAGGTAGTAAATTGTAAATTTATTTATAGATTTTATAATCTTTTTATCAATTTAATCTTATATTCAATATATGATATTAAATTGCAAATTTAAAGGTATTAAATTTAATTAAGATTTAAAAAATTTATTTTTAATTTTGAAGATTAATAGTTTTATAAATTAACTTAAAATCTTATTAAAAAAAAATTAAATAATTAATAAATAAACTAAAAAAATTTATAAATAAGATATTATTAAAATTATTATTTTTTTTATTTTGTAAATATCATTTATTGAATAAATTGAAATTGAATAATAAAAAATAAGTTAATTTTAAATAAAAATATAAATTTAAAATTGTTAAAGAAATTAATAATATTAAAATAATAATTATTTTGTTATAGATTAATATTTTAATTAATATTCATTTTATTATGAATCCTAATATAGGAGGTAGTCCTATAATAGAAAGAATTAATATTAATATATTTATTTTAAGAAAAAAATTAAAATTAAAAAATTTTAATTGATTAATATAGTTAATTTTATAAATTCATAAAATATATATAATTATTATATTTAAAATTGAGTAAATTATAAAATAATGAATTCATAGAATCTCATTAATTAAAATTATAATTAATATTCAAGAAGAATTATTAATTGATGATATAGCTAAAATTTTACGTAATGAATTTTGATTTATTCCAAATAAATTATTTAATGAGATTATTACAATAAATAAAATAAATAATTTATTTAAATTTAAATAAGAAATTATAATTATTGGTGTAATTTTTTGTCATGTTATTAATAAAAAGCATGATATTCAGTTTAATCCTTCAATTATTGAAGGTAATCATAAATGAAATGGTATTAAACTTAATTTTATTAATAAAGGAATGATAATTATTATATTAATATGAATTAAGAAAAATAAGGATTGATTAATTAAAAATATAAGTAAAATAATTGAAGCAAAGGCTTGAATTAAAAAATATTTTATAGTTGATTCAATAGAATAAATAGATATTTTAAAGTTTAAAATAGGAATAAATGTAAATAAATTTAATTCTAATCCTATTCATATTGATAATCAATTTGATGATGAAATAGAAATTAATGAACTAAATATTATTAAGGTAATAAAGATAATTTTTGTTAAATTTAAATTTATTAGAAAAATTGATATTTAAATTGAATTAGAATTTCAGGAACTTTTGAGTTTATTTTTCTATTTTATAATTTCATTTTATATTTAATTGTTTATGCATTTAAGATTTTGAGTCTTAAGGATTAGATTAATTCTAAAAATATAATTTATAAAGTTTATTTAATTAATAATTTATATTAAATTTTAAGTTAAATTATAATTAAATTAATTTCAAATTTATATTTAATTTATTTGTATTAGAAAAAAGATGTATAATCTATATTTGAAGTATGAATCCAAAAGCTTAATTTAGCTTATTTTTCTTAAAATTTAATTTAATAAAAGTAGCTAGTTTACATGATTTACTCTATCAAAGTAATCCTTTTTTCAGGCATTTTATTTTTTTATTTTTTTAATAATTTATAATAAAATGGTTTAAATGAAAAAATTTTAAAAAATTATTTTTAAAAAAAAAAATTAATCTAAAAAGTTCATAATTTTATAAAACCATAATGTATAAAGTTGTTAAAAGAGGGGGGCTATGCCCCCCTCTCTAAAAAAAAAAATATAAAATAAGAGTAAGAGAGTAAAATAAAGAGAAGAATTAAGTATATAAGAACTTATAAATATATAATAGAATATACATCTATATACGTCCATATATAGTATATATATATATAATACCTTATATATCGGTATTAATCTATATATTGGTATACATATATATATATATATATATATAATACCTTATATATTGGTATTCATTTATACATTACATATAGATATATATATAGGATATATATATGTAAAGTCTTATTAGATGTTATCATCTCTTTAATAGATATATATATAGGCTGTATTTATTTAATTTTAAGATTCTAAAATATTTCATAAAATTTAATTATTTAAGAAAGTCTTTGATTAACAATAAATAATATTTTAATGGATTATTTAATGTGAAAATAATGCTTATTTAAATAATAATTAATTTAATATTTTTGATATATAGATAGATATATAAGAATATATTATACTTTAAACCATATTTTATTGAAATTTTAAATAATAATTTATTTTATTATAAAATTTTATTTAATTAAAAAAATACATGAAAATTTTTATAGGATATTAAATTCTTAAAGAATTTAAAATGATCTCAGTATTTAATATTAAATATTAATGAAATTTAGATTTAATTATTAATTTAAGTATAAACTAAATATGTGCCAGCAGTTGCGGTTAAACATAATATATAAATAAAATAATTTGGTTATTAGTATAAAATAATTTAAATAATTTAATTTTTAATTTAAGGTAAAATTTTATTTATAATTAATATTGTAATTATTTTATTCTATTAAACTTTATTTAAAACTAGGATTAGATACCCTATTATAAAAGTTTAAAATTTATTACTAAAAAATTAATAGTTAATTTCTTTAAATTTAAAAAATTTGGCGGTATTTTATTCTTATTAGAGGAACCTGTTTTTTAATTGATAATCCACGATTAATTTTACTTATTTTTGAAATTCATATATCGCTGTCATGAATATATTTTAAGATGTATTTTCTTTAATTAATTTAATAATTAATGTTAAGTCAAGATGTGGTTTATATATAAGTAAATAATGGGTTACAATAAATTTAATTTTTGGATTTTTATATGAAATTTTAAAATAAAAATGGATTTAATAGTAAGGTTAATTATTTTATTAATATGAATATAGATCTAAAATATGTACATATTGCCCGTCATTCTTATTAAAAATAAGACAAGTCGTAACAAAGTAAATGTACTGGAAAGTGTATTTAGAAAGATAAATAAATATCTAAATTTAAGTATTTCATTTACAATGATAAGATGTTAATTAATTAACTTTATTTAATTGATTTTATTAATATAATTTTATTTAAATAGAAATTTTATAAAAATAATTTAATTATTATTTGTTTTAGTATTAAGTAAAAATGAATTTATAGTTTTATAGTTTAATAGTATTGTGAAAGAAATTTTTAAATTTTGATAAGAATTTTTAAATGAGTACCTTTTGTATCAGGGTTAATTAAAATTTTTAATATAAATTTAAATTCTCAAAATTTATAGAGTTAATTTTATTATTAATTTATTGTTTTATAAATATTTAGAAAATAATATTGGTTTTGAAATTTAATTCGTTATATTATATTTAGTTATTTAAGAGTTTAATTTAATTTAGAATTTTAAAAGTTATTTGTTAATTTATTAATGATATATTTTAATTTTTAATTATTTTAGGGATAAGCTTGAAATTTTTATATAATAATTTTTAATGAAAATAATATTTAGGAATAGAAATTTTTATAATTAAGTTTGTAAAAATTTATTATTTAATTTAATTTAATTTATTATAAAATTATTTATTTATTTATATTAAATTATATAAATTAATAATTTATTTATAGAAATAATGATTAAATTAGTATAATTAATTATTTATAAATTATGAATTTGGCAATTTTTATTTTCATCTGTTTAACAAAAACATAGTATTAAGATTTATTTAATATAAAATCTGCTCAATGATTTATTTAAATAGCTGCAGTATTTTGACTGTGCAAAGGTAGCATAATAATTAGTCTTTTAATTGAGGACTTGAATGAAAGATTTGATGAAAAATAAACTTTATTATTTATAAAATTAAAATTTTATTTTTAAGTAAAAAAGCTTAAATATTTTAAAGGGACGATAAGACCCTATAAAACTTTATAATTAAAATTATTAGAATTTTTGGGGTATTAAAATTTTAATATTTATTAATTATTTTATTGGGGTGATAAAAAAAATTATTTAACTTTTTTTAAATTTTAACATTAATTAATGATTAATTGAATTAAAAATTTTAATTATAGGAAAAAGTTACTTTAGGGATAACAGCGTAATTATTTTTTTAAGTTCAAATTTAAAAATTAGTTTGCGACCTCGATGTTGAATTAAGATTATTCTTAGGTGCAAAATTTTAAGTTATAGGTCTGTTCGACCTTTAAATTCTTACATGATTTGAGTTCAGACCGGTGTAAGCCAGGTTGGTTTCTATCTTTTAAATATTAAATTATTTTAGTACGAAAGGATTAAATAATTAAATTATATTTTTATAAATGAATTAAAATAAATTAACTATTTTGGCAGATAATTGTGTTAAATTTAGAATTTAATTATATAATTTTAATTATAAATAGTAATTTATTTACTAATTATGATAATTAATTTTTTAATTTTATTTTTAATAGTATTTATTAGAGTTGCTTTTTTTACTTTATTGGAGCGTAAAATTTTAGGATATATTCAATTACGTAAAGGGCCTAATAAAGTTTTATTAAAAGGTATTTTACAACCTATAAGAGATGGTTTAAAATTATTTTTTAAAGAAGTTAATTATCCTAATAATTTAAATTTTTTTTTATTTTTGATTTCTCCTATTTTAGGTCTTTTTATTTCTATTATTTTTTGGTTTATTTATCCTTATATAAATATTAATTTTATTATAAGATTAGGATTAATTTATATATTTTGTTGTTCTAGTTTTATAGTTTATATTTTTTTAGTAATTAGTTGATCTTCTAATTCTAATTATTCAGTATTAGGTATAATTCGATTTATTTCTCAAATAATTTCTTATGAAGTTGGAATAATACTTATTATTATAAATTTATTATTTATAATTAATAGATTTAACTTAAATGATTTTTATATTTATCAAATTAATATTAAATTTTTTTTTTTTCTTTTTTTTTTATTTTTTATATTATTAGTAAGATTTTTAGCAGAGATAAATCGAGCACCTTTTGATTTTTCTGAAGGAGAATCTGAATTAGTTTCTGGATTTAATATTGAATTTAGAAGTATATCTTTTATTTTTATTTTTATAGCTGAATATATAAGAATTATATTTATAGGTATATTGTTGTTTGAAATATTTTTTGGATTAATATTAAATAAATTTTATTTAAATTTTTTAATTTTAAATTTTATATTTTTAGTTATTTGGTTACGAGGATTTTTGCCTCGATTTCGTTATGATAAATTAATATATATAATTTGAAAATTAATATTACCTTTAATTTTATTTATATTTTTATTTAATTATTCTTTAAAATTATTTAATTTATATCATTAATTTAAGTTAAGTTAATAGAATATTTTCTAATTTTTATTTTCAAAATAAATATTTTTATTTAAATTAATTAACTTAAATTTTTTATAATTAAGTTAAAATATCTCATAATTTATAAATATAAAAATTTAAAATAAAATAAGAAAAGTAAATTATAGTAAATAATTGACCTATTATAATAAAAGGATATTCAACTGGTTGTATACCAATTCAAGTTAAAATAATAAATGTTATAATAAATATTCAATATATAATTTTATTAATAGGATAAAATTTATTTGTTAAAAATTTTTTATTATTTAATAATGGTAAAATTAATAAAATTAAGATAGATATTAGTAATGCAATAACACCTCCTAATTTATTAGGAATTGCTCGTAGAATTGAATAAGAAAATAAAAAATATCATTCTGGTTGAATATGGTTAGGAGTAATTATTGGATTTGCCATAATAAAATTATTATGATCATTTAATAAATAAGGGAAAATTAATGTTAATATAAAAAATAATCATATGAAAATAATTAATCCAATTAAATCTTTAATAATAAAATATGGTGAAAATATAATTTTATCAAAATTACTATTAATACCTAAGGGATTATTTGATCCTGTTAAATGTAAAAAAAATAAATGAATAAAAGTTATTAAACAAATAATAAATGGTAAAATAAAATGAATAGAAAAAAATCGAGTTAAGGTGGCATTATTAATAGAAAATCCTCCTCAAATTCAAATGACGATGGAATTTCCTAAATAAGGAATTGCTGAAAGAAGATTTGTAATTACAGTAGCTCCTCAAAATGATATTTGCCCTCAAGGTAAAACATAACCAACAAAAGCTGTTATTATTGTAATTAATAATAGGAATACTCCAATAGATCAAGTTAATTTTAAATTAAAAGAATTTATATAAATTCTTCGTCTAATATGGATATATATTGTAATAAATATTATAGAAGCTCCATTAGCATGAAAGGATCGAATTAATCAACCAAAATTAATATTTCGATGGATATTAATAATTCTTTGAAATGCTAAATTTGTATCAGTTTTATAATGGAATGCTAGAAATAATCCTGTTATAATTTGATTAATTAAACAAATTATTAATAAAGAGCCAAAATTTCATAAAAAAGTAATGTTAGTGGGGGTAGGGAGATTATTTATTGGAGTTAATAATTTTAGAATATTTTTTTTCATTATATTTTTTGTCGAATTGGTCCTTTATTAAATTTTAATAATCAAATAATTAAAATTAATATAATAAATAAAATTATTATAATGAAATATAATATTATATTATTAGGAGAATTAAATATATTAATTATAAAAAAATTGTCTTCAAATAAATAATTATTATTAAATTTGAAATTTTCTATTAATAATAAGGATTTTATAAAATATATTAAAATACTCATAATTATTAATTTTATAATTATATTTTTATAGTTTAATAAAATATTAATATCATTAAAAGCAATTCTAGAAATATATAAAAAAATAATTATTAAGCCTCCAATGTAAAGAATAATAATTATAAAAGAAATTCATGATGTTTTATTAATTAAGTTAATTATTATTGTTAATCTTATTGCTTGAATTAAAATAATTAGATTAGATTTTAAAGGAGATTTTAAAATAATGAAAATTATAGATAATATTAAATTAAGCCATATAATTATTTTAATTAGAATTCAGTATATATTTTAATTTAAAATATTAATTTTGGAAATTAATGATAATATATTTATATTTATGCTGAAAGTTATTTATTTTAAATAAAATTATAATTTTGATTTACAATATCAATGTTTTTTTTAAACTATTAAAATGATAAATTTATTTATATTAATTTTATTATTTATAATATTTTCTGGAGTTTTATTTTATATTTTTAATTTTAATCATTTATTAATAATATTATTAGGGTTAGAATATATATTATTAATTTTATCTTTAATATTTTTATTAAATTTTTTAATTTTTGTTAAGCAATATATTTTATTATTAATCTTTTTTGTTTTTTGTATTAGAGAGAGAGTTTTAGGATTAACTATTTTAATTATAATGGTTCGAATATATGGAAATGATTATTTAAAGTCTTTAATAATTTTACAATGCTAATAATTTTAAATTTAATTTTATTAAGTATAATTTTTATTAGCTTTAAGGTTAAAATATGGTGAATTACCCAGAATTTTTTTTTTTTTTTTTTTTTTTTTTTTTTTTTTATATATTTTAAGATTCCTTTATATAATTATTTTTCTAATATTAGTTATTTATTTGGAATAGATATATTTTCTTATTTAATATTTATATTAGGATTATGAATTATTAGATTAGTTTATTTAGCAAGTGTAAATATTAAATTATTTTATTCTATATATTTTAATATTTTAATATTTATTTTTATTATTATTTTTTATTTTTGTTTTTTTAGAATAAATTTTATTTTATTTTATATTTTTTATGAAATTAATTTAATTCCTATTATTATTTTAATTTATGGTTGAGGGTATCAGTATGAGCGTTTTAAAGCTGGATTTTATTTATTTATTTATATAATTTTTTTTTCTTTACCTTTTTTTTCATGTTTATTATATTTAAATAAAATTAATTTTATTTTTATATATTATTTTAGTTATTGTAATAATTTTAATGGTTATTTTTTTTTTTTATTAATAATAATTTTTTTAGTTAAAATTCCTTTATTTATATTTCATATTTGATTACCTAAAGCTCATGTGGAAGCTCCGATTTCAGGTTCAATAATTTTAGCTGGAATTATATTAAAATTAGGGGGTTTTGGAATTTATCATGTATTAATATTAATTTTTAAGATTAATTTAAAGTTAAATTTTTATTTAATTTCTTTGAGTTTATTTGGAATATTAATTTTAAGAATAGTATGTTTTTTACAAAGAGATTTAAAAATTTTGATTGCTTATTCTTCAGTTATTCATATAGGTTTAGTAATTATTGGATTTTTAACTTTAAATTATTGAGGATATTGTGGTTCTTTACTTTTAATAGTTGGTCATGGATTATGTTCTTCTGGATTATTTTGTTTAAGAAATATTTGTTATTTACGTTTTAAAAGTCGTAGTTTATTTTTAAATAAGGGATTAATTAATTTATATCCTTATTTATCTTTTTGATGGTTTTTATTATGTTCTTCTAATATATCTTTTCCTCCTTCATTAAATTTATTTGGTGAATTAATATTATTAATTAATTTAATAATATGATTGGATTTATTATATTTTTATTATTTTATTTTAATAATTTTAATATTTTTATATAGTTTATATTTATATTTATATACTCAATATGGGAAATTGATTTTTAATATAAATTATTTGGTTTATATTAATTTAAGTGAATATTTATTATTATTTTTGCATTGATTACCTTTAAATTTAATTTTTTTGTTAATAGAATTATTTTTTTATTTAAATAGTTTAATAAAATATTAATTTGTGGAATTAAAGATTATAAGAGTTATATTTAAATAATTAAATTTAATTTTTTTTTTTTTTTTTTTTTTTTTTTTTTTTTTTTTTTTTTTTTTTTTTTTTTTTTTTTTTTTTTTTTTTTTTTTTTTTTTTTATTTTTATTTTATTTTTTATTTATTTTAATAAATTTTATTTTATTGAATATTTATTTTTTTTTTTTAATTCTTGTAGATTTTTATATGTTATTTTAATTGATTGAATATCTTTAATATTTATTTCTTTTGTTTTTTTAATTTCTTCAATAATTTTATTATATAGTATGGAATATATAAATTTTGATTTTAATAAAAATCGATTTTTAATATTAATAGTTTTATTTATTATATTTATATTATTTTTGGTTATTAGTCCTAATATAATTAGAATTTTATTAGGTTGAGATGGATTAGGTATAATTTCTTTTTGTTTAGTTATTTATTATCAAAATAAAAAATCTTATAGATCTGGATTTGTTACTGTGTTTTTAAATCGATTGGGAGATTTATTTATTATTTTTTCTTTAATTTGAATATTAAATTTTGGTACATGAAATTTTATTTTTTTAGATTATTATAAAAATTTAGATTATTTATTTTATATTAGTATTATAGTTATATTAGCTAGTTTAACGAAAAGAGCTCAAATTCCTTTTTCTTCTTGATTACCTTTAGCTATAGCTGCACCTACTCCAGTTTCTTCTTTAGTTCATTCATCTACTTTGGTTACAGCTGGTATTTATTTAATAATTCGTTTTAATGAAATTTTTTTGGAATTTTATTTTTTTGAATATTTATTAATTATTTCTTGTTTAACAATATTTATGTCTGGATTAAATGCTATTTTTGAATTTGATTTGAAGAAAATCATTGCTTTTTCTACATTGAGACAAATAAGATTTATATTTATGATTTTATGTATGGGTAAAATTGAAATATGTTTTTTTTATTTATTAATACATGCATTATTTAAATCTATAATATTTTTAAGTGCTGGTATTTTAATTTTAAATATAAATAATAATCAAGATATTCGTAAAATGGGGGGATTAATTAATTATTTACCTTTTTGTAGTTTAATTTTTATATTTACTTTAATAACTTTATGTGGATTTCCTTTTTTTTGTAGTTTTTATTCTAAGGATTTAATTTTTGAGTTTTTTTTAATATCAAATTTAAATTTTTTTTTTTTTTTTTTTTTTTTTTTTTCTTTTTTTTTTACTTTTTTTTATTCTATTCGTGTAATTTATTATTTATTATTAATAAATTTTTCTATATTAAATTATTTAATAATTATTAAGTTTGAAAGAAATATTTTAATTATTAGTATATTAATAATTAGATTTATAATATTATTTTTTGGTTCTTTTTTTATATGATTAATATTTTATAAGTTTGATTTAATTTTATTAGAAATTAAATTTAAGTTATTAAGTATTTTAATTTTAATATTGGGAATTTGATTTTTTTTTGAATTAAATAATTTTTTATTTTCTTTAAATTATTTATTTTCTTTTTTTTATATTTTTTTTTTTGGTTTAATATGAAATTTGTTATTTATTAGGATTAATTTTTTTTTAAATAATTTTCTTTTTTTTAGTTTTTTTGGTCAAAAAGTGGTTGAAATTGGTTGATGTGAATATAACCTGAATAGAGGCATTTTTTCTTTTTTTAAAAGTGTGATGATTTTCAATCAAAAAATTTTTTTAAATAGTTATAAGGTATATACCTTACTATTTTTTTTATGATTTTTAATTATTTTAATAATTAATTTTTATTTAAATAGCTTAAAAATTAGAGTATTATATTGAAGATATAAAGGTAGTAATATTATTTTTAAATAGAATTATTTATAATTTTTTTTATTTTTATATTGAAAATATAATGTTTTTTTTAAACTAATAAATAATTTTTAAAGATTAAACAAATTTTATGCTTTAAAAGATAGTTAGCAGCTTCTTTTTTAAAAATCTTTTTAATTGGAAATTATTTTATTCAATATTATTATTAACAATAATAAACCTCTTTTTGGTTTCAATTAAAAATAAGGATATTTTAATTATCAATTTTATTAAGTCGAAATTAATATGTATTTATTACTTCTTATTTATTATTTAAGATAAATTTTAAAAATGATTTTTAATAGCAAATTAAATGTTATATAAATTTAACTATTATCCTTATAATTTTCAATTTAAAGATCCAAATTTTCATTCATAAAATAGTGTAATAATTATAAATATAAAGAAAATTATGAATAATAAATTAAAATTAATTATGTTTGAAATTTTAAAGTTCATAATTATTGGTATAATAATTGAAATTTCAATATCAAAAATTAAAAAAATAATTGCAATTAAATAAAAGTTTAGGGAAAAGGGAATTCGTGATTTATTAAAGGGGTCAAATCCACATTCAAATGGTGATGATTTATTATAATTAAATTTTATTTTTTTATTAATTAATATTATTAATATAAATAAAATTATTATAATTACTATTATTATAGTTATGATTAATAAATTAATTATTATTATTTTATTTATTATTTAAACTTTTTAATTGGAAATTAAATATACTTTGATTATATTAATAAAATTTAGTTATTTCATCAATAGAAAGTTATATATAAAAATAATCAAATGATATCAATGAAATGTCAGTATCAAGCACTTAATTCAAAACTAATATGGTGTATAAATGAGAAATGTATATTAATTATTCGAATTAAGTTAATAATTAAAAAAATTGTTCCTACTATAACATGTATTCCATGAAATCCTGTTGCTATATAAAATGATGAGCCAAAGATTGAATCTGAAAATGTGAAAGTTGCTTGTTTATATTCTAATATTTGAAGGTATAAAAAATATATACTTAAAATAATTGTTATATATATAAATGTTAAGGATTTATTTTTAAAATTAATTAATATGTAAAAGTGGGAAAGAGTAATTGTAAATCTAGATGTTAATAAGATAATTGTATTAAGTAATGGAATTAATAAAGGGTTAAAAAAATTAATATTTTTAGGAGGTCAATTTAGTCCAATATCAATTGAGGGAGCTAATGAATTATGTAGGAAATTTCAAAAGAATGAAATAAATAAAAATATTTCAGAAATAATAAATAAAATTATTCTTAATTTAATTAGATTTATAATATTAAAATTATGATTACCTTGGAAAGTTCTTTCTCGAATAATATCTCGTCATCATAAAGCTCTAATGATAATTATTAATATTAAGTTTATTAATGTAATTATATTAAATTTAAAATTTATAATTATAATATTTGAAATTATAAAATTAAATAGATTTAAGGCTATTAAAATTGGTCAGGGTCTAATATTTAGAATATAATAGGGTTGATTAGGTTTTATCATTATTCACTAGAATATAAAGAAGTTAGGATTGAAAAAACATATCTTTGAATTAATGCCACACATAATTCGAATATTATTATAAATATTTGAATTAAAAGAATAATTATTATTATTGAATTAAAATTTAATAATGTTATTAGTAAATGTCCTGCAATTAAATTAGCAGTTAATCGAATTGATAATGATAAGGGTCGAATTAAAATTCTTATTGTTTCAATTAAAGTTATAAAAGGAGCTAAATAAATAGGTGTATTAATTGGAATTAAATGTGAAATTATATTTTTAGTATTTTTAGTGATAGAATAAATAATATTAAATAATCAAAATGGTATGGCTAGAGCTATTGAAAAAATTATATGACTTGATGATGAAAAGATGTATGGGAATAATCTGATAAAATTATTTATTAAAATAAAAATAAATAATGTAATAAATATAAAGGAGGGAGACTTAAAATTTTTTAATTTAAAAAGTATTAAAATTTCTTTATTTAAAATATTTATAATTAAATGTATAATTATATTTATTCGATTTGGTATAATTCAAATAAAATTGGGTATAAATATAATAATTATTAATGTTCTTATTCAATTAATTTGTAAATTAAGGAATGTTGTAGTAGGATCAAAAATATTAAATAAATTTATTATAATTTTTTATAAATTGATTTTGATTTAAGTTGGTTTTTTTAATTTTGATAAAATAAAAATAAATTATGGTAATAATTATTATTAAGGTAATTATAAAAAATAAGAATAATATTAATCAATTAATAGGAGATATTTGGGGAATTAAAAAATATTTTTTATGATAATTTTAATTTGACAAATTAATGTTATAGTATTAACTAATTTTTTCATTAGAAGTAATTGCTAATTTACTATATTTTGATTTAAGAGATCATTACTTTGCTATTCAGTCATCTAATGATAAAATTTAAAAATTTTTAATTCAATAGATAAATTTATTTAATGGAATTGATTCAATTTGGATTGGTATAAAGCTATGATTAATACCACAGATTTCTGAACATTGACCAAAAAATAATCCTGGTCGATTTATAAATAAATTAATTTGATTAATTCGTCCTGGAATTGCATCTATTTTAATTGCTAAGCTTGGAATTGTTCATGAATGAATTACATCATCAGAAGAAATTAATAATCGAATATTTAATTTAAATGGTAAAATAGTTTTATTATCTACTTCAATTAATCGAAAATTTTCTTTATTTATATTATTAATTATATAAGATTCAAATTCAATATTTGAAAAATCTGAATATTCATATGATCAAAATCATTGGTGGCCTAAAATTTTAATAGTTAAGATAGGGGATTTTATTTCATCTATTAAATATAGTAAATGTAGTGATGGTAATGCAATAAAAATTAAAATAATAGGTGGAATAATAGTTCAAATAAGTTCAATTAATTGATTTTCTAAAATTTTAATATTAATAAATTTATTTTTAATAATAAAAATTATTATATATGAAATTGTGAATATAATTATAATAATAATAAAAATTGTATGATCATGAAAAAAAATTAATTGTTCTATTAATGGGGAATTACTATTTTGAAAATTTAGTTTTAATCAGGATATAATTTCTAAAAAAAGATTAATCTTTATAAATGAATTTTAAGTTCATTACATTATTTCTGTCATATTAGAAATTAATAATTAAGGGTAATTCATAATATGTATGTTCTAATGGAGGTAAATTATGAATTCATTCAATTGAATTATTAAGATTTAATTTAAAAATTGTTATTTTTTTTAAAAATAATCTATTTCAAATACAATAAATTAATATAATAATTCTTAATGTTGAAATTAAGGATCCAATAGATGAAATTATATTTCATAGTAAAAAATTGTTGGGATAATCTGAGTATCGTCGTGGTATTCCATTTAGTCCTAAGAAGTGTTGAGGGAAAAATGTTAAATTAACTCCAATAAATATTATAATAAATTGAATTTTTAAAATAAAGTTATTTATTGAAAATCCTGTAAAAATAGGGAATCAATGAATTAGTCTTGCAATAATAGCAAATACAATACCTATAGATAAAACATAATGAAAATGAGCAACTACATAATAAGTATCATGTAAAATAATATCAATTGAGGAATTTGCTAAAATTACTCCTGTTAATCCTCCAATTGTAAATAAAAAAATAAATCCTATTGATCAAATAATTGAAGGTGATAAATTAATTTTTGATCCATAAATAGTAGCTAATCAACTAAAAATTTTAATTCCAGTGGGAATAGCAATAATTATTGTAGCAGATGTGAAGTATGCTCGAGTATCAACATCTATACCAATTGTAAATATATGGTGAGCTCATACAATAAATCCTAATAAGCCAATTGTTAATATTGCATAAATTATTCTAATATTACCAAATGTTTCATTTTTATTTCTTTCTTGACTAATAATATGAGAAATTAATCCAAATCCTGGTAAAATTAAAATATAAACTTCAGGATGTCCAAAGAATCAAAATAAATGTTGATATAAAATAGGGTCTCCTCCTCCTGATGGATCAAAAAAAGATGTATTTAGATTTCGGTCTGTTAATAATATTGTAATTGCTCCTGCTAGTACAGGTAATGATAAAATTAAAAGAATAGCTGTGATTAGAATAGATCATGGGAAGAGAGAAATTTGATTTATTTTTAGATTTTTAGGTATTATATTTAGAATTGTACAAATAAAATTAATTGCTCCTAAAATTGAGGAAATTCCAGCTAAATGTAAAGAAAAAATGGTTAAGTCAATAGAAATATTATTATGAGCAATATTATTAGAAAGAGGAGGATAAATAGTTCATCCAGTTCCTGTTCCGTTATTAATTATAAATCTTGATATTATTATTATTAATGAAGGGGGTAATAATCAGAATCTAATATTATTTAATCGTGGAAAAGATATATCAGGAGCTCTTATTATTATAGGAATTAATCAATTTCCAAATCCTCCAATTACAATTGGTATAGTTATGAAAAAAATTATAATAAAAGCATGAATTGTTACAATAACATTATATAATTGATTATTATTAATAATAGAATTAATTTGTCTTAATTCTAAACGAATTAATATTCTAAGAGATGATCCGATTATTCCTGATCATATTCCAAATAGAAAATATAAAGTTCCAATATCTTTATGATTAGTTGAAAAAATTCATTTAAT